TGGAAAACTATGGGTACGTATATTTCCAGACAAACCTGTTACACTAAGGCCCGCAGAAACACGTATGGGTTCGGGGAAAGGATCCCCGGAATATTGGGTAGCTGTTGTTAAACCAGGTCGAATACTTTATGAAATGGGCGGAGTCACAGAAAATATAGCTAGAAGGGCTATTTCAATAGCAGCATCCAAAATGCCTATACGGACTCAATTCATTATTTCGGGATAAAACTAACAGAAATGAGTCTTGGGTGTGAAAAAAAATGGCTTATTTCTTTTTTTTTTCTTTTTAGACAAATAATATTTCTTTTTTTTGTCCTTTGCATTAAAAGAACAAATTACAAAATGATATGATTCAACCTCAGACCCATTTAAATGTAGCAGATAACAGCGGGGCTCGAGAACTGATGTGTATTCGAATCATAGGAGCTAGCAATCGTCGATATGCTCATATTGGTGACGTTATTGTTGCTGTGATCAAAGAAGCAGTACCAAATATGCCCCTAGAAAAATCAGAAGTGGTCAGAGCTGTAATTGTGCGTACCTGTAAAGAACTCAAACGTGATAACGGTATGATAATCCGATATGATGACAATGCTGCAGTTGTTATTAATCAAGAAGGAAATCCAAAAGGAACTCGAATTTTTGGCGCGATCGCCCGGGAATTAAGACAATTTCATTTTACTAAAATAGTTTCATTAGCTCCCGAAGTATTATAAAAGGGGATCGTGCTATTTTATAGTGGAACAGTTGAAAGAAATGGATTGAGAAATAGATTGTATCTCACGCATATACCTTTAATTACTCAAATTAATTACTCAAATTCATAAACAAACAAAAAAAAAAAAGAAATAAGCATGTTGATTATATCAAATTTTGAGTCACCAACAATTTTAGTTCATCATGGGTAGGGACACTATTGCTGAGGTAATAACCTCTATACGAAATGCTGATATGGATAAAAAAAGAGTGGTTCGAATAACAGCTACTAATATTACCGAAAATATTGTCAAAATACTTCTAAGAGAGGGTTTTATCGAAAACGTGAGAAAACATCGAGAAAACAACAAAGATTTTTTGGTTTTAACGCTGCGACATAGAAGGAATAGGAAAAGGCCCTGTAGAAATCTTTTAAATTTAAAACGGATCAGTAGACCTGGTCTACGAATCTATTCTAATTATCGACGAATTCCTCGAATTTTAGGCGGGATGGGAATTGTAATTATTTCTACTTCTCGGGGTATAATGACAGACCGAGAGGCTCGGCTAGAAGGCATCGGCGGAGAAATTTTGTGTTATATATGGTAATCTACAAATTGGACACAAAACTTACAATTTCAAATTGTAAAATAAAAAAGAAAAGGGACGAGTTGTCTAATATTGTTCCTCCTTCATTAGTTGATACTTCAAGGGGACTTTACCTGGAATGAAAGAACAAAAATGGATTCATGAGGGTTTAATTACCGAATCGCTTCCCAACGGCATGTTCCGGGTTCGTTTAGATAATGAAGATCTGATTCTAGGTTATGTTTCAGGAAAGATCCGACGTAGTTTTATACGGATACTACCGGGAGATAGAGTCAAGGTTGAGGTAAGTCGGTATGATTCAACCAAAGGACGTATAATTTATCGACTCCCCAACAAGGATTCCAAGGATTAAGTGGTTTGAACACCCCTTTCGTGAGAATACGATTCGAGATGCAAAATCTCAAGAAACTTTTTTTCTTCCAAGAAGAAAATTACAATTTAAGAAAAGGAATGACAAATATGAAAATCAGAGCTTCTGTTCGTAAAATTTGTGAAAAATGTCGACTAATCCGCAGGCGGGGGCGAATTATAGTAATTTGTTCCAACCCGAGACATAAACAAAGGCAGGGATAATCACATTCGCTAAATGAAACGATACATAAATAAGGAATCTGTTTTAACATGAAATGGATATATCCATATATCTCTAACTCATATTTTCGAGATGATAAAATATGGCAAAAGCTATACCGAGAATTGGTTCGCGCAGGAATGGACGTATTGGGTCACGTAAGAGTGCACGTAGAATACCAAAGGGAGTTATTCATGTTCAAGCAAGTTTCAATAATACCATTGTCACCGTTACAGATGTACGGGGTAGGGTGGTTTCTTGGTCCTCCGCCGGTACTTGTGGATTCAAGGGTACGAGAAGAGGGACACCATTTGCTGCTCAAATCGCAGCAGGCAATGCTATTCGTACAGTAGTGGATCAAGGTATGCAACGAGCAGGGGTCATTATAAAAGGCCCCGGTCTCGGGAGAGACGCGGCTCTCCGAGCTATTTGTAGAAGTGGTATATTATTAATTTTTGTACGGGATGTAACCCCTTTGCCACATAATGGCTGTAGACCTCCGAAAAAAAGACGTGTGTAGAAATGCACATTAAAGAACTTTCAAGAGAAACAAGAGAAATAAATGATTCAATGATCTAATGAAATTATATTACTATGGTTCGAGAGAAAATAACAGTATCTACT